CGGGCATTTCCAGATATATTACTCAAAAGAACCGGCACAATACGCCTAATCGATTGGAGTTGCGAAAATTCTGTCCATATTGTTACAAACATACGATTCACGGGGAGGTAAAGAAATAGATCGAACCGAGCACCTGCGCCCTTATCTATCTTACAAGGAAAAGGAAAAAATGACATTATATATATAACATATTTAACATAGTTAAAGATAATTATAAAAAAACCAAATCCTATTTTTTTATTCTAATTAGAGATACGGCTGAAATAGGATTTTAGGGATAAGAAATAAACTAACCAAACCATGGATAAATCCAAGCGAACTTTTCTTAAATCCAAGCGATCTTTTCGTAGGCGTTTGCCCCCGATCCAATCGGGGGATCGAATTGATTATAAAAACATGAGTTTAATTAGTCGATTTATTAGTGAACAGGGAAAAATATTATCTAGACGAGTGAATAGATTGACCTTGAAACAACAACGATTAATTACTATTGCTATAAAACAAGCTCGTATTTTATCTTTGTTACCTTTTCTTAATAATGAGAAACAATTTGAAAGAACCGAGTCGACCACTAGAACTCCTAGTCTTAGAGCCAGAAAAAGATAGGTTTACTCTTTCTTCACTTGAATTTGAATTCCCATCCGAACTCAAACGGGGATTTATATTTTGTTGGAAAAATCCAAGAATCCGGATTGAATTCTCGTGTCGTAAGAAAACAAATAATAATCTGGGAAGAATAAATTTTTTTATTTAACTTGTTGATTCATATTTATTTTGACTACTTTCTCATATTTTATCATATTCTATTCATTTTTATTCGACCTTCCCGGAGTTCATTCTCCGGGCAACTCCGTTTAACCGGTGGATTCCTTCCAACCTACTTCTTTTATGATCTCATTGGAAATCATATAAAGACAATTCCTATTTGATATAGCTATTTGTGCAAGTATTTTACGATTAAGAAGCAACTGTCTCTTGTACAGACCGTTTATTAATCTACTATAACTATAGCATACCCCCCTTTCACGAATTGCTGCATTTATTCGAGTGATCCACAAACGACGAAAATTGATTTTTTGCTTATCCCTATCCCGATGAGCCGAAACCAAAGCTCTTATTTTTTGTTGAGTAATAGTTCGAGTAAGTCTTGAATGAGCCCCCCGAAAGCTTGATGCAAATAAACGAATTTTTGTTCTACGTCTCCGAGCGATATATCCCCGTCTAATTCTGGTCATTGAATAAATGAAACTTTCACGAATAACTAATAGATTTCCTTTCTTTCAGTTATTCTTTTGCCCCTTTCCTAGTATATTAATAACAAAACGGATTTTTCCAATGTATAAACTAAAAATTCCAACGGCTTTGGCTACTATAACCTTCCCAACCACGATTTTTTCTTTTTTATAGGCGTTTCGCCTCGAAATACGAAATTGTACTATACTAGGTATTAAAAATAAAAAAAAAATAGCAATGATAAAGAAATAGTGGATTCCATCGTTTCTATGGTTACTTCTTAAACGGTGAGGTCTTCTCTATACACCGGAGCCTTTACTTCATTTAATCAATGTTATTGCTAACTTGTATAGTTCACATTCTTCGGCTCTACCCATGAATTATCCAGTAATAGGTCTTTCACAACGAGCTCTACCTATACAGTAACGGTATTTAATTATGAAGGTTGGCTGGGTAGCTGACCCTGTTAGTCCGTTCTTGCAAGAGGGGTCTATATTAACTAAGATTTCCTCCGCTTAATGGATAACCATTTGCTACCAATGGAGAATTGCTTCTCATCTTGAATTGAGGTGAGTGGATTTACACCAATAGAAACCATAAATTTCATACACAATAAAAGGGATATGCTCCATTTTCTTATTTTTATATAGAAAATGTAGTTCGTTTTCCGTTCTATCCTATTTGATCATTGATATTCGAACGTGGCTCTCTTTCCTTTGTTCTAGTTCATGATCTGAACGAGTCGCACATACACCCTAGTACATGTTCCTCGACGCTGAGGGCATCCCCGAAGCGCGGGGGATTTTGTGACATTTCTAATTGGCTGTCTTGTATTTCTAATAAGTTGTTTAATCGTTGGCATGTTGAATCATATACATAATGGACTGGTTTAGATCGATCCTAACCGCATGATTATGAATTCCTTTTATTGAATAGAATAGTAAATCAAAGTCATAATATATTAATATGAAACTCGGCAGGGGTAATTTAAAATCACGAATTGATTCGAAATCCAGGCTATTGTCATTCAACCGCTACAAGATCAACAATTCCATAAGCTTGGGCCTCTGTTGCTGACATAAAAACATCTCTTTCCATGTCTTCGGAGACAACCCATAGGGGTTTGCCCGTTCTTTGTACATAAACCCTTGTCAGGGTTTCACGTAGTTTCAGCAGTTCTCCCACTTCCAGGATGAATTCTCCCGTTGCTACTTCAGAAAAAGAACCAGCAGGTTGATGGATCATTACCCTGATGATATAAGAAAAT